AATATTTCCATTTATTCATCAGAAGAAACGTCCCTTTTAAAGCAAGAATTGATTTTCCTTGATACCTAACATAATGCATGAAAGGATCTTTGAACAACCACAAATTTGCTTGAAAAGCCCTGGGAAAGTCCTCTCTTTTTCCATAGAAATAAATTCGTTCAATAAGGGCTCCAGAAGATGTTGATCGTAAGTGAGAAGATTGGTTACGGAGAAAGAGGAAACCGGATTCATATTCACATACATGAAAAGTATATAGGAAGAAGAATAATCTCTGATTTCTTTTTGATTTTGAAAAAGAAGAACTGGCTTTCTTTGAATTTGAAGTAATAAGACTATCCCAATTATGACACTGATGGAGAAAGAATCTTAATAAATGCAAAGAGGAAGCATCTTTTATCCAATAGCGAAGAGCCTGAACTAATATTTCCAGATGGGCTGGGTAAGGTATTAGTATATCTAATACATAATTTAAATGTGAAAAGTTGTCCTCTAAAAAAGAAAATATTGAATGAATTGATCGTAAATTTTCGGATTGAACTACCCCTTTCCTTTCTAGGGAAGATATTAATCGCAGAGACAATGGAATTTCCATAATGATTGAAGAAACCTCTGACATTATTTGCGAATAAAAATGATTGGTCTGCCCCGAAAAAGGAGTCTGTTTAGAGTCATTAACAGAAAGAATCAAATGATTCTGTTCATACATTCGAATGATTAAACGTTTCACAATAAGTAAGCTGGATTTATTGTCATAACCTGCATTTTCCAACAAAATGGATCTATTTAAACCATGATCATGAGCAAGTACATAAATATACTCCTGAAAGATAAGTGGATATAAGAAGTAGTGTTGTTGAGATCTATCTAGCCCTAAATAGCTTTGGAATTTATCCATTTGAAATTCTATTTAAATGAAAGGTAGAGGATTTTGGGGGTTATAAATGATACATAGTGCGATACAGTCAAAACAAGGTATTATAGTACAAACCGAATAGATACCTCGGATCCAGATAAACTTATCAACAGATTCTCTATCATCTCTTTTTCCATTTAATTTTAAGTTTTTATGTTCGTTTTCCTTATAGGATGACAAGATGATTAGAAATCCTTTACTTTTTTCAACCCAATCGCTCTTTTGATTTTGGAAATTGATTTATCAATATACTGTTTCTTATACACATACATCTCCATTATTCCATTATAGAATGGAGAGTGGTAATATTTAGGATTCATTAAAAAATCAAGAATATTTTTTCCTGGGAGAAAGCCTTCCCGTATTGGGCACTAATATTTTTTTAACGTCTAATCAGATCGGGTAATCATTCAAATTCAGAATGAAAGCTCGTTGCTTTTTCTTTCCCTATAATAAAAATGAAATTAATTGAAGCCGTGGGGCCCTATCCATTTATTAATTCGACCCAACTTGAAATTGACTTCGGTTTGCTCCCTTTCAATAATTTAAAGAAGGCTTTGTACCGAGCCAGAAAGAATAAAATATTCTCAGAACTCTTAATTGATACGACATGCTATTTTTTCCATTCATTCCCTTTCAGGATCAGTCGCGGTCTTCCAAACTTTACCGATAGTATGGACGAATCCCTCGCTTCATCTAAATGTGTAAAAGATCCTAGCCGCACTTAAAAGCCGAGTACTCTACCATTGAGTTAGCAACCCAAATAGAAAAGGGTATGTAGATACAATCAGAATAAAACAAAATTATTAAATTAAAGCATTACTCTACGAAATAAAAAATCTAAAAAAAATTTCTACTCTATTAAATTTTTCTACTCTATTTGGAACATAAAAATGACTAAATCAGATCTATTTGGAACATAAAAATGACTAAATCAGAATCAGATGAAAAAAGAAAAAATTGCCCGACCAAAAAAATAAATAAATGTAAAAATGGTAGAACATCCCCTATTTCTATGTTATCCACTTTTTCAATCAAAAATCCGGGTATCAAAGCTAATCCAACGAACCCATCATTTGAATCAACAAGTAAAAATAAAAAAGAAAACCTATGGGACGGAAATAAATAGATCTGCTTATCACGATGAATTATATTTGTTCGATACAACGTTGTCAACATAAAGGTTAAGAAAAGAATACGATGAAAAAATACAAAAACTTAAATTGAAAAATAGTAAAAAAAGGACTTGTGTTGGATTGGCACTGCATATACCTATATTTATATACTAAATTTTGAGTTTTTAGATTAGATGGAGAATAAAAAAATTGAATCCATATAGAATAAAGAACTTCTATTCCTTGTTTGTTACTTGGTATTAGCGTTCAAATGAAAACCACCCAATTACAGGTAATGCCATAATTTTCTATTTTTTGAGGATCAATCAAATACAGTTTCCTTAGAAAAATATTCTATAGAAAAGGATTCTATAAAAGCAATGAGAAATAGATACGAATAGACCAAGAAAGGAAATAAAAAAACATAGTATAGAAAAGATATCCAAAATGATATAGAAATCACTATCCTACCCTTAGTTTTTATTTCCTTAATTTAATTTTGTTTGATTAGGGCAAAGTTCCTTAAAAACCTCTGCCTTTTTTAAAATATCCTGAACAGTTCCTGTAGGCTGAGCGCCTTTTTCAAGGAAATAGAGAATAGCGGGAACGTTTAAATAAGTTTGATTCTTGATCGGATCATAAAAACCCACTTTCCGAAGATCTCTTCCTTCTCTTCGAGATCGAACATCAATTGCAACGATTCGATAGACGGCTCATCGGGATAGATGTAGATGAAAAAGAACCCCCCCCTAGAACCGTATAGGAAGTTTTCTCCTCGTACGGCTCGAGAAAAAATGATTCGAAGTTTTATCTATGGATAAAATTTGATTAGAATAAATAGGAAAGGAATCCGTAAACTAAATTAATAAATTCTATAATTTCAATTTCACTCATTTTTATTTAGCTTACTTCCTGAAGAAGAAAAAATCATTTGTACTCATAACTCAAGTTCAATAATATAATATCTCAAATATCTTAAAGAAAAATCTTTAATTTAATATATATATATTTTTTGAGTGGTCTTTAACCCACCCTTTTTGTCTCGTTTAAAATCTATTTTGATTCGTTATTCGGATCCGTGAGACAATTGAAGTGGTGTTTCCTTGTTCTGGGATCCTTTATCTTTGTTTTAAATCATTGGGTTTAGACATTACTTCGGTGCTTCTTAATCCTTTCAAAATGGTAGCAACATACCCCTTTTGCGATTTCTTTCTATCAAAGAATCATACCGACGGTTGATTCGTGCGCGATACACTGCGTATCGAAAAAGTTTTAGCCGTTCCAACAAATTTTTTGAATTGAAAAATTGCTCGAATCGGATCCTTTCGATTTCTATATCGAAGATATCGAAGATATACTTACGAAGTTGTTCCAATTTATGAATTGGCATTAACCCTAGATCGTTGCCCCTGAGAAATTAATCAATACTTTCTACTCGAGCTCCATCATGAACTATGTTACATTACAACCCAATAAAAAAAGAGAAGGGCTCTAGTAGAATAGAACAAATGACGTCGAGCCAAGAGCACCTTCATTCCTATATAAAATGGTGGATGTAAGAAAAAGAATCCACACCGGATCGTGTCCTTCAAGTCGCACGTTGCTTTCTACCGCATCGTTTTAAACGAAGTTTTACCATAACATTCCTCTAATTTGGAACCAGTACGGAATTGATTCAATTATGGAATCATGAATAGTCATTGGTTCAGTCGGTACAGAGACAAAGTAATTTATATTTTTTCTTATCTACATAGATTATTTTTCTGAAGAAATATTAGCAAGACCCCAGCTTTTTTGTATGAATGGAACGTTTTTTTATAAATATCTATTTCAAAAAAATATCTAACAGAAATATCTAGAAATCTAAACTAAATAGATATAGAAATAACATAACTAACAGAAATCACACGAAAAAAGAAATTCTATTTTACTCTGCCTCTTCAAGTGACTCAATAAGCTAGACCGGCCCATTTCCAACTTCCCAAAGAGTCAACCCATAAGGAATCATTACAAATCTTGATACTTGAAAAAGTTTCCAACTTATCCATCATTATTTGAGTCAAGTTTTACAGTAAAGACTCCCTTTTATTATCATTATCATAAGAAATAAGAAAGAAAAATCTCTGTTTCTTTTCGAATGGAATTGTCAATGATGTAAAGCAAATAAGCTAAATCAAACAATAAAAAAAAAATATCGAAAATATATATCATATCATTGTTAAATAAAATATTTTAGGGATTCTTTTTCACAAAAAGGGAAACACTATTGTCACTGAAACAGGATAAGAATACATACCTATAGGTTAAGCGCTTCCTCTTTTATATGTATTTTCATTTCATATTTTTTTTTTACCTGATGAGGTTAAGTAATCTTTCTACAATTTTTTTTAACCTGATGAGGTTAAGTAATCTTTCTACAACTATGATCTACGGCCCATCTTAGCTTTATCTGGGTCACAAAGGGGTTCAGTTACTTTTGCATATCATTTGAACTCGATTTAGTTCAGTTTGTGAAAAACTCAGATATGCTTCCGCAAAGAATCATTCAAAATCAAAAAAGAAGGAAGAATAATATAATATTCTATGCAATATTAGACCTCGAAACAGAACCTCCTTGAACAAAAAACAAATATTAGGATACAATGGATACGCTCTGGGACGGAAGGATTCGAACCTCCGAATAGCGGGACCAAAACCCGTTGCCTTACCGCTTGGCTACGCCCCATTTCTATTTTTATTGGACACTAATACTAATAAAGAATAATATTGGTATTAAGTCTTCGTCAATTCCAGTCCAACTATCTAGAGAAACTCTTTTTTCTTTATCTTTATAGAATCTATTATAGATTCATGCTAGGATTTTGGCATGTGTATATCTAGAATTTAACTGAATTTATTGATCATTACATATAATTCAATTAAGATATTGTATGAAAGTATGATTTCTTCTATTCTCCTTTGAGAATTGGAGGATTTTTGATTGAGCAGAAAAAAAAAAGAAGGATTTTTTTGTTTACCTTACTTTCTTCATTTTTCCTTAACTCAATCAAAATGCAATTATTTCGACGAAAAAAAAGTCTGTTATGCTTAATATTTTTAGTTTGATCTGTCTTAATTCTGCCCTTTATCCGACTAGTCTTTTCTTCGCCAAATTGCCCGAAGCCTATGCTTTTTTGAATCCAATCGTAGATGTCATGCCAGTTATACCCCTGTTCTTTTTTCTTTTAGCCTTTGTTTGGCAAGCTGCTGTAAGTTTTCGATAAGAGCTTTAATACTATCCTAGAAAATTCATGATTTATTCGAGAAAAATTATAACAATTGATAAGATCAAATAAGTCTGACAGTATGAACCTTCAATTCAAACTCTCGGATAGTCGCGAGAAATCCGGCTCGCCCTATTTCCTTTCCCCATTTTAATCCTTTTTCGGGGAAATACCTTATGAGTATGAGCTTAGGGTCCCTTAGAATATCTAATTGTGGGTATGAAAGTGAGGTAATTAAATTAAAGACTCTTATTACAAATTTCAACTTCATTTGATTTGAATTTCTGAACATTCTTTTCTATTTCTATAATTCATTTCTTGGTGTCAAAATAGGATATGTGATATAAAAGTGGAGGATCTATTATCTTTTCTCGTTTTTCTTTTTCAAAAAATGATCTTGGAGGTTGTGTAATGCTTACTCTCAAACTTTTCGTTTACACAGTAGTAATATTCTTTGTTTCTCTCTTCATTTTTGGATTCCTATCCAATGATCCAGGACGTAATCCTGGACGTGAAGAATAAAATAAAAATTTAGTTTTTCTTGTTTGATTTTACAATTTTATTAAGATTTTATTTTAGCTATTCCACATATTTAATTTAATTAGGAAAAAAAATAAAAAGGGGTTTGCAAAAATTGAAAGAAAAAAATAGAAAGTCATCAACGGAAACGGAAAGAGAGGGATTCGAACCCTCGGTACGAATAACTCGTACAACGGATTAGCAATCCGCCGCTTTCGTCCACTCAGCCATCTCTCCCAATTGAAAAAGATAATTACTATGTTACATTACACATCAAGTAAGGATTAAATAAAGTATTTCTTTTACATTCTTTATCGTTATTATAGAATTAGCAATTCCATTTAGATGCTCGAAAGATCCAAATAGAATAGAAAGATAAATAAAGAAGACCTTCTTGCTTTTATTTTGTTCGAAGTGCCTTTTGGGCCTGGCCCGGTCAATACCCAGCCGGGCCTTTTTTTGTTCCAATGAATTCCCGTTTTTTTGTTTATAGGCAACATACTCTAAATAGCCAATTTGGTATCTGTGTAAAAATTTCCCTTCTGGGGTTTACATATACTTATCATTTTTGTTATAATAGAATCCAGAAATTGAGAAGGATTTTTGATTCAAAAGAATCAATTAAGTATGTATCCATTTGTATTTTCTTATGTCATTAGGGAAACCAAATTTTAGATTCAAATCCAAGAATAAGTCACGAATTCTCAGTCAACGAATAGTTAATGGTTCCCTTTTGTCATAAATTTCGGCTTTTTTAAGCGAAAATAGACATTTGATTTTTCAATAGAAAGGTTAGTGGAAGTTTTTCGGCATTGTGGGAAGATACGATACAATCAATCAATCAAGGGGTAGATCAAATACATTACAATAAATAAATTAATTAAATTAAATACAATAAGAAAGGATAAAAACTTTTCTAATTTTTATACATAAATTTAGATTTAGAAAAAGGATTTAAAAAGGGATGCAAGATGCAAGTACAAAAAACTAAAGTTTAGTAATCCAACCGAAAAAGAAAAATTTTTTCCTATTGTGTATTGTTTTGGCGGCATGGCCGAGTGGTAAGGCGGGGGACTGCAAATCCTTTTTCCCCAGTTCAAATCCGGGTGCCGCCTCATCAACAAATGAATCTAAATCTCTTATTCTGTTCTGCTGTCTTATTCTGTTCTGGGGATTTTGTAAAAGCTTGGAAATCCTTGAATCTAAAATTCAAAGAAAGATTATATTGGATGGATTTTTTTTATAGTTTATAGAAAACAAAAAGTGCAAAAAAATTATTTTTTTTTAGACCCGTCGTCAAGAGTATAATATACTATCTCCCAACTCCTTCAGAGAGACAATCGGGAAAGGGTACGAATTAGATCAAATAGGAAATAAAATAATATGTAATAGATAGCAATTTTTTTTTTACTTTGAAGGGCAAGAAAAAGGAATGGGTCTCTTTTTTTATTACTAGTTTTTATTACTAGATAGAATAGATGTTCCATTCCATTAGTAACATTCCCTTATAGTGTCATTGTATATTTTACTTGTATTTAGTCTTTCCCCATTAGAAATCATATAGGAATTTTTGAAATGGATTTATTTGACTGGTTCATCAATAGTGTTCGGCCAGAATCCCTTTTTGACTCTGGACCATTCATTCTACTATTATTAGTGAGCAATAATGGAATAATTCTATCATAGAGATAAGGGATATAATTCACATGGATATAGTAAGTCTCGCTTGGGCTGCTTTAATGGTAGTCTTTACATTTTCCCTTTCACTCGTAGTATGGGGAAGAAGTGGACTTTAGAAGCACTCCTAATTTAGTTAACGGTATCAATTTTTTATAGATCGTTCTGCAACGCATTTTTTATTTAAATTGAAATAATTTTCAATTTAAATAAAAAGATCCTCGTTTCAAAATTCCCTTGGATTCTAGTGGAGAAATGTATTCTATAACAGTAAAACGATTTTTTCAGATTCATCGGAATAAATAGATGTATCAAAAACACTAATAGAATAGAGAGTATGATAAGAAAAAAATTTCTTTCTTACCATACTCTCGGATCTCATAGAATACCGCCGATTATAGCCCGTTGATTTCATTTAATAGAATACTTTTCTTTTGATTTCTTCAAATATGGATAAGAATTCAGAAGTCAAGTTTCATTCAAAGTAATTAATCGTTTTGACTGACTGTTTTTACGTAAATTATAAGTAGAAAGGCAGTAGGAACTAAAATGAACAGTGCAGTAGCAATAAATGCAAGAATATTTACTTCCATAATCTCATCGTTTTTTTATTTCACAATAACTCGGGATTTAATCCCATAGAGATGATAAATCTTTCACCTATCAATTCAATGAATGCATTACCTATCGACGATCTTGAATCGGATCAATATCATATCATGAATAACAATATCTGAGCTATTAAATTAATTCGTCGTCGAGAATTGAATAGTATAACATACGAAGATCCTTTATCCATACCGAATCCAATCTTGGATTCCCGGACCGAGCAAAAATTCCTTTTTTATACTTCTTTTCTGTTCTTTTTTTGTATGTAGTTAAACGAAGTATCATCTAACCACCCATCCGTTTCCATTAAAAACCCAAAAAGAGAGGAATTAGGTTCTAAATTTTAATGATCCAATTTTCTTTGGAAGACAAAGAAGTATGAGAAAGATGAGGCGCGGGATAAAAGATGGAATATTCTATCAACTTCACTATTTTAGTTATTTTAATTTTAGTTTAGGGTTTATTCTTTCTTTGACAGAATCCTGAAAAAAAAAAAGAGAGGAAACCTCTTCGGGATTCAATTATGCTCTCTGTCCCCTCTTTCAGAGAAAATGGAGAGGCAAATTGATGTACTTATTGGATCCGTCGGGACTGACGGGGCTCGAACCCGCAACGTCCGCCTTGACAGGGCGGTGCTCTAGCCTATTGAACTACAATCCCAGGGAAATAAGAAGAGATCTAGCAGAAATTTTGAATTCTTTTTTATTATCTTGTATCAGGTAGGGTATTTCTTAAGAACAAGAGAGTTCTACCGTCTGATAGTAGATTGGCAAATTGTTGGGCCGAGCTGGATTTGAACCAGCGTAGACATATTGTCAACGAATTTACAGTCCGCCCCCATTAACCACTCGGGCATCGACCCAACGCCTAAATTTTTTAGACGTTCCATAATAAACTTCCTTTCGTCTACCAGGCAGACTTGACAAATACGGCTACGGATCATTTGATAGAAAATACCACTCCTATAGTCTTGAGTCTTGGTACACCCCCAGAGGGACTTGAACCCTCGTTTTCTCCGTGAAAGAGAGAGGTCGTAACCACTGGACCATAGGGGCCTACGGCCGCCTTCATAAATCAACTAGAAATAAAAGGTCCCGAGTGCCGGCCAAATCAAAAAGCACTAGAATATGGGTAATAAGACAAATACCATAGGTAATAAGAAAAATACCTTGAGGTAATATAAAAATAGAATAGGAAAAACATAATAGGTAATAAGGCCTAGTAGGGCTACCTTATTAACTTTAACTTAATATAACTCAGCCCGAGATCCGTCTTTAGTAGATCCATAGTATATAAATCAAACGGAAAAACTCCTTAAGTATTCTGGGGGTTAGTTAATGGTAATCAAATCAAACTTTACCATTAAACTATATAACCTTGAAACTTTATTTCATTGGTCTTTCTCATCTTTATCTCTCTCATTCACAAAGGGTTATGCGTTGGATCCATGATCCTTCACTCTGCAATAGATTCAAGATGGTTTACCAAAATAGGATTTGGTCGGTCAAATTATATTGACCCCTAAGTCATACTGTCAATTGACAACACGACAGGACAGGAGGGTAATAAAAGAACGGAGAAGACATAGATATAGATATAAAATAAATAAATTAGATAGATATATCTGCGTTAATAATAATAAATATTATTATCATATAGTTTTCTGGTATTCAATATTCAAGTAGATTAGAATATCAATACCGTTATATTATACTATAAAAATAAATAATAAATAAATAGAAAATAAATAATATTCTAAAAAAATCCCAAAGCATAGTAAGCCTAAGTGGGAGAATTCTGTTTCTAAGACTGTTTTATCAATTCCGTTCCGCCTGCATCTCTTAAAATTAAGTTTAAGTTCAGTATAAATTTTTATTCCACTTATCTCATAGATTCCAGTCAAA